TAGCTATGGTTCTTGAGAAATGCCCCGGTTTGGCCCATTCCTCGAAAGAAGTTTTTACGGGATCCCTATCTACCAAAATTTTTACTTCTGGTTCCGGCGAACGAATAATCATTGAGTCCTCCTCTTTCCGGACAACACATACAAAGAAACCCGCCAACAGTCAGTCCAGTGATTAGTGAACCTATGAGAGATGCTTAGAATTAGTTTCTTTCTCTTCTACTTCTATCTCCCATCTATTTATTTTCTTTAGTTATTCACTAGAGCAATTATGTCTGGAAGTCGATCCAGGGCAAGTGTTCGGATCTATTATGACATATCCAGGAGGCGCTCAACGGACCTTTTGAATCTTTTTTAATCTTATAAAACCCTTTACGGGCTTAAAATTTGTCAAAAACCCTTTTTTTGTACAACCTTAGTGTATTCATATCTCAATTAGAAGTCCCGAAATGCAGCTGCTACTTTAATGGCGTATATAGAACATATTACTTTATTCCAAGCAGTCATTAGTAATTACTAGGATAAGAGACATTCCTGCGAGGGGTCTCTTTTATTAATTTGAATAGAATAGGAGAAAAATACATTTTCTACCGTATCCCTGTATCGTTTATCCTTATGAAATACCAGACGAAATAGAACGATCTTAGAAAGGATATAATGAAATTCCTTGATTGTTTCTTACCAGATAAATGATCCCTTTTATATTCCACTGATAGGGCTAACAGACAATTAATTTTTAATTATACCAAACGAAAATAGATATCGAAATTCTAAAGAAATAAAATTCTAAATAAATAAACAGAGAGTTTCTTATTCGAAACGTCCCGTGATCTTCAACCAATTCTGCGCTTGAATATAATTACCAGGAGTAAGCGCAATAGCTTGTTTCCAATACTCGGCAGCTTGATTGAACCAAGCCTCCGCAATTTCAGAATCTCCCTGTCGAACGGCCTGTTCCCCCCGGTCGGAATAGGTGGTTCAATTCCTTTCCTTAGAACCGTACTTGAGAGTTTCCCGCCTCATACGGCTCGGCAATCAATTCTTTTGGTGTCCCGGGTTTTTGAATCTAGTATATCGAATTGAATGAGATTTCTCATAGATCGATCTTTATCTTTATTCTTTTTTTTGGGGGGTTAACCAAAAGAGGTTAATTCCATGAGCATGAGTTTCAAACTTGACTTTTGATTAAATTAATAATCAGCTTTGCTTTCATTTTATCTTTTCTCCCACCGTCAGAAGAATAACATAGAAGCATTTCCACTATAGTTAGAATTTTCTGAAAGGTATCTATCTCGGTTTCATATAAAAATTGATATAGAATCTTTGAAAAAGCCCTTTCTTCCTAAGAAAGAAAAGGCTTACTGTCTTTGGGATCTGATGCTACACCGCTGCTCAATACCTTAGGGGATCGACTTTATTACATAAGTGGATTCCTTACTTTTATCTCATATCATGACATAAATAAGCAGTTCTTATTGGATCGGCATCGGCCCAAAACCTCGCGAATTGATCTTTACGGTGCTTCCTCTATCAATTAGATCCTTTATCCATAGAATAAACTATCTAGGCATATCGATTTCTTCATATTTCGACTTCTATGAAGTTTCTTTCTTTGCTACAGCTGATAAAAATCGTTTTTGCACGATGCATATGTAGAAAGCCTATTTTTTTTTTTCGAGTATTTATTAGTGTATTTGCTCTTTACCCCCCCTCCTTTTTTTTTTTTCTTTTACTTTTTTCTTTCTATAGTAGAGATAGTCGCACGTAATGACAGATCACAGCCATATTATTAAAAGCTTGTGGTAAGAACGGATTTCGTTCTAGTGCCCGAAAATAATATTCTAAAGCTTTTGTATGTTCTCCGTTACTTGTGTGGATAAGGCCTATGTTATAGAGTATATAGCTTCGATCGTAAGGATCAATTTCTAGTCGCATAGCTTCATAATAATTCTGTAAAGCTTCCGCATAATTGCCTTCAGATTGAGCTGACATCCGTTACGGTCGTCATTCGATTCAAAGAATTCTCCGTTTCAAAACCGTACATGAGATGAAAATCTCATACGGCTCCTCCTTTATGTGCATTATGAGAATAATCCATGAAATCAAAAAAGATTGAAATATTCTCATTATGAACTAAGTGGGGCTAATGTTTTTACAAGAAATCTCTAGCCAACCTTCCTGCAAAAGCTTTTTTCTTAATATCACGCGTGTTGGTACTAGATAAAACCGGAAACTCCAACAATTTCTTTGTTCTCAACGCCCCTTAATTTACAGGAATTAATCACTTCAACAGTCTTCGATGGTTATACGGGTATCCACAGTACGAACGAGATGGATGTTTGTTATCCCAACCATTCTTCTTAGTCCCGATCCCGCTAAGGAAAGGGGGCAGTTTATAACAAAGTTTTCGTGTTGCTGATTCCTAGACGTAGCGCCTCTTCCCCTATGCCGCCTATTGGTACTGGTGTAGTAGGGTTGACTTGCAATACAGAACCCATAGGTG